GCTAGCGTAGCTTAATGCAAAGCATAACACTGAAGATGTTAAGATGGGCCCTGAGAAGCTCCGCATGCACAAAGGCATGGTCCTGACCTTATTATCAGCTTTAGCCTAACTTACACATGCAAGTCTCCGCAACCCCGTGAGTACGCCCTCAATCCCCTGCCCGGGGACGAGGAGCAGGTATCAGGCACAAACCCTTAGCCCAAGACGCCTGGCCTAGCCACACCCCCAAGGGAATTCAGCAGTGATAAATATTAAGCCATAAGTGAAAACTTGACTCAGTTAGGGCTAAGAGGGCCGGTAAAACTCGTGCCAGCCACCGCGGTTAGACGAGAGGCCCTAGTTGATAATATAACGGCGTAAAGGGTGGTTAAGGATACTGAGACAATAAAGCCAAATGACCCTTTAGCTGTCATACGCTTCTAGGAGTCCGAAGACCAATATACGAAAGTAGCTTTAAAGAGGCCCACCTGACCCCACGAAAGCTGAGAAACAAACTGGGATTAGATACCCCACTATGCTCAGCCGTAAACTTAGACGTTATCGTACAGTAAGACGTCCGCCCGGGTACTACGAGCATTAGCTTGAAACCCAAAGGACTTGACGGTGCCTCAGACCCCCCTAGAGGAGCCTGTTCTAGAACCGATAACCCCCGTTAAACCTCACCACTTCTAGCCACCCCAGCCTATATACCGCCGTCGTCAGCTTACCCTGTGAAGGCAATAAAAGTAAGCAAAATGGGCACAACCCAGAACGTCAGGTCGAGGTGTAGCGTACGAAGTGGGAAGAAATGGGCTACATTTTCTATTATAGAACACTACGGACATGCAACATGAAATAGTGCTTGAAGGAGGATTTAGTAGTAAAAAGGAAGCAGCGTGTCCTTTTGAACCCGGCTCTGAGGCGCGTACACACCGCCCGTCACTCTCCCCTGTCAAAATGCAATTAAACTACCTAATTCTAGAGCCATGACAAGGGGAGGCAAGTCGTAACATGGTAAGTGTACCGGAAGGTGCACTTGGATAAAATTCAGGGTATGGCCGAGTTAGCCAAGCGTCTCACTTACACCGAGAAGACATCCATGCAAATTGGATTACCCTGAGCTAACCAGCTAGCCTGATCACCAATATAACGTGACGATATACATAACTAGGCAAAGCCTAACAACATAGATTAAACCATTTTTTTACCTGAGTATGGGAGACAGAAAAGGTTCAACCCAGAGCAATAGAGAAAGTACCGCAAGGGAAAGCTGAAAGAGAAGTGAAACAACCCATATAAGCACTAAAAAACAAAGACTAAACCTTGTACCTTTTGCATCATGATTTAGCAAGTACCCCCAAGCAAAGAGACCTTTAGTTTGGTACCCCGAAACCAGGTGAGCTACCCCGAGACAGCCTATGATAATTTAGGGCTAACCCGTCTCTGTGGCAAAAGAGTGGGAAGAGCTCCGGGTAGAAGTGACAGACCTACCGAACCTGGTGATAGCTGGTTGCCTAAGAAATGGATAGAAGTTCAGCCTCGCACACCCCCGAATCAAGACACATATCAACAAGATATTAAGGGAGAAGTACGAGAGTTAGTTGAAGGGGGTACAGCCCCTTTAACAAAGGACACAACCTTCCCAGGAGGATAAAGATCATAATACATAAGACATGCTGTTCTAGTGGGCCTGAAAGCAGCCACCTAACCAGAAAGCGTTAAAGCTCAGACAGAAAGAAGTTTATTATTCCGATAAGAAATCTTACTCCCCTAACTATATTAGGCCAACCCATGCTCGCATGGGAAAGATTATGCTAAAATGAGTAACAAGAAGACCTGCTCTTCTCCCGCCACAAGTGTAAACCAGATCGGACAAACCACTGGAATTTAACGAACCCAACCCCAGAGGGTAGTGTGAATAATAATAGACCTCAAGAAAACCTCACAACCACGCATCGTTAACCCTACACTGGAGTGCCGCCTTAAGGGAAAGACTAAAAGAGAGGGAAGGAACTCGGCAAACACAAGCCTCGCCTGTTTACCAAAAACATCGCCTCCTGCAACTATGCTGAGTATAGGAGGTCCAGCCTGCCCAGTGACTACGGGTTTAACGGCCGCGGTATTTTGACCGTGCAAAGGTAGCGCAATCACTTGTCTCTTAAATGGAGACCTGTATGAATGGCTAGACGAGGGCTTAACTGTCTCCCCCCTTCAGTCAGTGAAATTGATCTATCCGTGCAGAAGCGGGTGTATTACTACAAGACGAGAAGACCCTTTGGAGCTTAAGGTACAAAATTCAACCACGTTAAACGACTCTGTAAGAAGCAAGAACTTAGTGGCCATGAAATTTTACCTTCGGTTGGGGCGACCACGGAGTAAAGATTAACCTCCGAGTGGACTGGGCCAAACCCCTAGAACTAAGAGAAACATCTCTAAGCCACAGAACATCTGACCAATAATGATCCGACTACGGTAATCGATCAACGAACCAAGTTACCCTAGGGATAACAGCGCAATCCTCTCCCAGAGCCCATATCAACGAGAGGGTTTACGACCTCGATGTTGGATCAGGACATCCCAATGGTGCAGCCGCTATTAAGGGTTCGTTTGTTCAACGATTAAAGTCCTACGTGATCTGAGTTCAGACCGGAGTAATCCAGGTCAGTTTCTATCTGTAACGCTACTTTTCCTAGTACGAAAGGATCGGAAAAGAGGGGCCCATGCTAAAGGCATGCCCCTCCCCTAATTAATGAAAACAACTAAATTGAGCAAAGGGAGGGCCTAAACCCTTTCCGCCCAAGATAAGGGCATACTGGGGTGGCAGAGCATGGTAATTGCGAAAGGCCTAAGCCCTTTAAGTCAGAGGTTCAAATCCTCTTCCCAGTTTATGCTGAACGCCCTAATAACCCATCTAATCAACCCTCTTGCCTACATTGTTCCCATCCTCCTAGCTGTGGCTTTCTTGACCTTAGTTGAGCGGAAGGTGTTAGGCTACATGCAATTGCGCAAGGGCCCTAATGTAGTAGGACCATACGGATTACTACAACCTATCGCTGATGGCGTGAAACTATTCATTAAGGAACCCGTACGCCCGTCCACCTCATCCCCATTTCTATTCTTGGCAACCCCCATTCTTGCATTAACCCTTGCCCTGTCTTTATGATCTCCCATGCCCATGCCCCACCCCGTTATTGACCTCAACTTAGGTGTTCTGTTTATTTTGGCGCTGTCCAGCCTCGCCGTATATTCTATTCTAGGGTCCGGGTGAGCATCGAATTCAAAATACGCTCTTATTGGAGCCCTCCGGGCGGTTGCCCAGACAATTTCCTATGAAGTGAGCCTCGGACTTATTCTGCTTTCGGTAATTATCTTCTCAGGGGGCTACACCCTTCAGACCTTTAGCACAACCCAGGAAGCCGTCTGACTACTGGCCCCCGCATGGCCCCTAGCCGCGATATGATATATTTCAACCCTCGCCGAGACCAATCGAGCGCCTTTCGACCTGACTGAAGGTGAATCCGAGCTTGTGTCAGGCTTTAACGTGGAGTACGCTGGCGGGCCCTTTGCCCTCTTCTTCCTTGCCGAATATGCAAATATTTTATTAATAAACACCCTGTCCGCCATCCTGTTCATGGGAACATCCCACTTCCCGGGCATGCCAGAGTTAACAACAATTGGCCTCATAGTTAAGGCCTCACTATTATCAATTGTATTCCTCTGGGTCCGAGCCTCCTACCCCCGATTTCGATACGACCAATTGATGCACCTTGTGTGGAAGAATTTTCTTCCTATAACACTAGCCCTTGTCTTATGACACATTTCCCTCCCTATTGCACTGGCGGGCCTTCCCCCTCAGCTGTAATTTAGGAACTGTGCCCGAATGCCTAGGGACTACTTTGATAGAGTAGCTTATAGGGGCTAAAATCCCCTCAGTTCTTAGAAAGAAGGGGATCGAACCCATACCCAAGAGATCAAAACTCTTAGTGCTTCCTTTACACCACTTTCTAAGATGCAGTCAGCTAAATAAGCTTTCGGGCCCATACCCCGAACATGACGGTTAAACTCCTTCCTCCATCAATGAGCCCCTACGTTCTGCTAGTATTACTATCCAGCCTTGGCTTAGGGACTACCCTAACCTTTGCCAGCTCCCACTGACTATTAGCCTGAGTAGGCTTAGAAATTAACACCCTGGCCATCCTCCCCTTAATGGCCCGGCACCATCACCCACGCGCGGTGGAAGCGACCACAAAGTATTTCCTCACTCAGGCTACGGCAGCAGCCGTAATCCTGTTTGCAAGCACAACCAATGCCTGGATCACCGGCCAGTGGAGCATAGAAAGTATTTCCAATCCTACCGCCAGCACAGTTATCGTCGCTGCCTTGGCACTTAAAATTGGATTGGCCCCCATACACTTCTGGATGCCCGAGGTACTTCAAGGCTTGGACCTATTAACAGGACTGGTTCTGTCCACCTGACAAAAACTTGCCCCTCTCGCCCTCATTATTCTTGTAGCCCACGCCGCTAACCCCCTGCTACTTACCGCCTTAGGATTAATGTCTACTCTGGTTGGTGGTTGAGGGGGCTTAAACCAGACCCAGCTCCGTAAAATCCTGGCTTACTCCTCCATCGCACATATGGGCTGAATGATTATTATTGTTCAGTACGCCCCCCACCTCACCCTTCTAGCACTACTCACCTACATCTCTATGACATCCGCAGCTTTCCTTACCCTAAAGTTCTCATCGGCCACAAAAATCGAGACCCTAGCGACCACCTGGTCTAAAAGCCCTGTTCTCATGCCCATTGCCGCCCTTGTTCTCCTCTCATTAGGCGGCCTCCCCCCTCTTACAGGTTTTATGCCAAAGTGAATAATTCTTCAAGAGCTAACCAAACAAAACCTTCCCCTTACTGCCACTCTCATAGCCCTTGCTGCCCTTCTCAGCCTTTACTTTTATTTACGACTTTGCTACGCCATGGCCCTTACCATTTCCCCCAACACCTTTGTCTCCACCACCCCTTGACGCCTGCAAATATCTCACAGCTCACTCTTCCTGGCCCTGTCCACTGTAATGGCTTTGGGTCTTTTACCCCTCACCCCAGCCATCGTAGCATTGATAAGCTAGGGACTTAGGATAACATAAGACCAAGTGCCTTCAAAGCTCTAAGTAGGGGTGAAAATCCCCTAGTCCCTGATAAAACCTACAAGAGTTTATCTTGCATTTTCTGATTGCAAATCAAATGTTTTTGTTAAACTAAGGCCTCTCTAGATGGGCAGGCCTCGATCCTACAAACTCTTAGTTAACAGCTAAGCGCTCAAGCCAGCGAGCATCCATCTACTTTTCCCGCCATTAGCCTAGTAAGGCGGGAAAAGCCCCGGCAGGTAATTACTCTACGTCTCTGGATTTGCAATCCAATGTGCTTCTACACCACGGGGCTTTGATAGGAAGAGGACTCAAACCTCTGTCTTCGGGGCTACAACCCACCGCCTAAGCACTCGGCTACCCTACCTGTGGCAATTACGCGTTGATTCTTTTCTACAAACCACAAAGACATTGGCACCCTTTATCTTGTATTTGGTGCCTGGGCTGGAATAGTGGGAACCGCTTTGAGCCTACTTATTCGAGCCGAACTGAGCCAGCCCGGATCACTCTTAGGTGATGATCAAATTTATAACGTCATTGTTACTGCCCACGCCTTCGTAATAATTTTCTTTATAGTAATGCCAATTCTGATTGGCGGATTTGGGAACTGGCTTGTACCTCTGATAATTGGTGCGCCAGACATGGCATTCCCACGAATAAATAACATAAGCTTCTGGCTTCTACCCCCCTCATTTCTTCTGCTATTAGCCTCTTCTGGCGTTGAGGCCGGCGCAGGGACAGGATGGACTGTCTACCCCCCTCTCGCAGGTAACCTCGCCCACGCAGGCGCATCAGTAGATCTCACAATTTTCTCCCTGCATCTGGCGGGCGTATCATCAATTCTAGGGGCTGTAAATTTCATCACCACAATTATTAACATGAAACCCCCAGCCATCTCCCAGTATCAAACGCCCCTCTTTGTATGAGCCGTTCTTGTAACCGCTGTGCTTCTATTACTATCACTACCTGTGCTGGCTGCCGGAATTACAATACTCCTTACTGACCGTAATCTTAACACCACGTTCTTCGACCCGGCAGGCGGAGGAGACCCCATCTTATATCAACATTTATTCTGGTTCTTTGGCCATCCAGAAGTCTACATTCTTATTTTACCAGGGTTTGGAATTATCTCCCATGTCGTAGCTTATTATGCAGGCAAAAAAGAACCATTTGGCTACATAGGAATAGTTTGAGCCATGATGGCCATCGGACTACTGGGATTTATCGTTTGAGCCCATCATATATTCACTGTCGGTATAGACGTAGACACCCGTGCCTACTTCACATCAGCAACAATAATTATTGCTATCCCAACTGGTGTAAAAGTATTTAGCTGACTTGCCACACTTCATGGCGGCTCTATTAAGTGAGAGACTCCTATGCTATGGGCTTTAGGGTTTATCTTCCTCTTCACCGTGGGCGGGCTAACAGGAATTGTCTTAGCAAATTCATCGCTTGACATTGTTCTTCATGATACGTATTACGTAGTAGCCCATTTCCATTATGTTCTGTCAATAGGGGCCGTATTTGCTATCATAGCGGCCTTCGTCCACTGGTTCCCGCTATTCTCGGGCTACACCCTAAACGATACTTGAACAAAGATCCACTTTGCGGTCATATTTATTGGCGTTAATCTTACATTCTTCCCGCAACACTTCCTAGGCCTAGCAGGGATGCCACGACGGTATTCTGATTACCCGGATGCTTATGCCCTCTGAAATACAGTATCGTCTATCGGCTCACTAATCTCCCTAGTGGCAGTTATTATGTTCCTATTTATTCTTTGAGAAGCCTTCACCGCCAAACGAGAAGTATCCTCAGTAGAGCTTACTCTTACAAACGTAGAATGACTTCACGGCTGCCCCCCACCCTACCACACATTCGAGGAGCCAGCATTTGTCCAAGTTCAATCAAACTAACGAGAAAGGGAGGAATTGAACCCCCATGTACTGGTTTCAAGCCAGTCACATAACCACTCTGTCACTTTCTTTGAGACATTAGTAAAATATGAACATTACATTACCTTGTCAAGGTAAAATCGCAGGTTAAACCCCTGTATGTCTTGCCCAATACTTAATGGCACATCCCACACAACTAGGATTTCAAGACGCGGCATCACCTGTAATAGAAGAACTTCTTCACTTCCATGACCATGCCCTAATAATTGTATTTCTTATTAGCACAGTAGTACTTTATATTATTATTGCAATAGTTTCGACTAAACTTACTAACAAATATATTTTAGACTCCCAAGAAATCGAGATTGTATGAACAGTCCTACCGGCAGTCATTCTGGTCTTAATTGCTTTGCCCTCCCTTCGAATTTTATATCTTATAGATGAAGTCAATGACCCCCACTTAACAATTAAAGCCATAGGACATCAATGATATTGGAGCTATGAATACACCGACTATGAGGACCTAGGATTTGACTCATACATAATTCCTACTCAAGACCTCACGCCAGGGCAATTCCGACTACTAGAGACAGACCATCGAATAGTAGTTCCGATAGAGTCCCCAGTTCGTGTCCTAGTCTCCGCCGAGGACGTTCTACACTCTTGAGCTGTTCCATCTCTCGGTGTTAAAATAGACGCGGTTCCTGGGCGATTAAACCAAACCGCCTTTATCGCATCACGCCCAGGTGTATTTTATGGACAATGTTCTGAAATTTGTGGGGCCAACCATAGCTTTATGCCTATTGTAGTTGAGGCCGTCCCACTAGAACATTTCGAAAGCTGGTCCTCATTAATACTAGAAGACGCCTCACTAGAAAGCTAATTATTGGACAAAGCGTTGGCCTTTTAAGCCAAAGTTTGGTGATTCCCGACCACCTCTAGTGACATGCCCCAACTCAACCCCAACCCTTGATTTATAATTCTAGTGTTTTCATGAGTCGTCTTCCTCACTATTATTCCGACTAAAGTCTTGAGCCATCTAACACCAAACGAACCATCCCCAATAGACAAAGAACAGCATAAAGCTGATTCCTGAAACTGACCATGATAACAAGCTTCTTTGATCAATTTGCAAGCCCGTCCTTCCTTGGAATTCCACTCATCGCCGTGGCGATTGCACTACCTTGAGTGATATTCCCAACCCCACCATCTCGTTGAGTAAACAGTCGACTTATTACCATTCAATCATGGTTTATTAACCGGTTTACCAATCAACTGATAATGCCTTTAAATGTGCAAGGACACAAGTGGGCACTATTATTAGCCTCTTTAATAGTATTCCTTATTACTATTAACATACTGGGCCTTCTCCCATACACCTTTACACCTACTACACAACTATCCTTAAACATAGGGCTTGCTATGCCACTCTGACTCGCCACAGTAATTATCGGAATACGAAATCAGCCAACGATCGCCCTCGGACATCTCCTTCCGGAAGGGACCCCTATCCCCCTGATTCCTGTATTAATTGTCATTGAGACAATTAGCCTACTTATTCGACCACTAGCATTAGGAGTCCGACTCACAGCTAACCTAACTGCAGGTCACTTACTAATCCAACTTATTGCCACAGCCGTGTTCGTATTACTACCCATAATGCCCACTGTAGCTATCCTAACAGCTGCTGTTCTCTTCCTCTTAACACTTCTAGAAGTTGCAGTGGCAATAATTCAAGCCTATGTTTTCGTATTACTGCTAAGCCTTTATCTACAAGAGAACGTCTAATGGCCCACCAAGCACATGCATACCACATAGTTGACCCCAGCCCATGACCACTAACCGGAGCTATCGGTGCCCTACTGATGACTTCTGGTTTAGCAATTTGATTCCACTTCCACTCAGTAACACTAATAACTCTCGGATTAATTCTTCTGCTTCTTACAATATTTCAGTGGTGGCGGGATGTTATTCGAGAGGGGACCTTTCAAGGCCACCATACACCGCCAGTACAAAAAGGCTTGCGATACGGAATAATCCTATTTATTACTTCTGAAGTATTCTTCTTCCTAGGTTTCTTTTGAGCTTTCTACCACTCAAGCCTGGCCCCAACACCTGAACTAGGCGGATGCTGACCTCCCACAGGAGTAACCACATTAGACCCCTTTGAAGTCCCCCTGCTTAATACCGCCGTCTTATTGGCCTCTGGGGTAACAGTAACATGGGCCCACCATAGCATTATGGAAGGTGAACGAAAACAAGCTATTCAATCTCTTGCACTCACAATTCTACTAGGCTTTTATTTTACTGCCCTCCAGGCCATAGAGTACTATGAGGCACCCTTCACTATTGCAGATGGCGTATATGGCTCTACATTCTTCGTTGCCACAGGATTCCATGGGTTACACGTTATTATTGGCTCAACCTTTTTAGCCGTATGTCTTCTCCGCCAGATTCAGTACCACTTCACATCTGAGCACCACTTCGGCTTCGAAGCCGCTGCCTGGTATTGACATTTCGTTGACGTAGTTTGACTATTCCTTTACGTATCAATCTATTGATGAGGCTCATAATCTTTCTAGTATTAAAATTAGTACAGATGACTTCCAATCACCCAGTCTTGGTTAAATCCCAAGGAAAGATAATGAATTTGATTACAACCATTTTTATTATTACCATAATTCTATCATCAGTCTTAGCAGTTGTATCTTTCTGGCTGCCCCAGATGAACCCAGACGCTGAAAAGCTCTCCCCTTACGAGTGTGGATTTGACCCATTAGGATCTGCCCGATTACCATTTTCCCTGCGGTTCTTCTTGGTGGCAATCTTATTTCTATTATTTGACCTTGAAATCGCTCTCCTTCTTCCCTTACCCTGAGGAGACCAACTTCACAACCCAACAGGAACATTCTTCTGGGCCACTGCAGTCCTGATACTGCTAACCCTTGGGTTAATCTATGAGTGAACCCAAGGGGGCCTAGAATGAGCAGAATGGTGGGCTAGTCCAAAGAAGACCCCTGATTTCGGCTCAGAAAATCGTGGTTTAAATCCACGGCCCCCCTCATGACACCAGTACACTTTAGCTTTAGCTCAGCCTTTATCTTAGGCCTCATAGGACTAGCATTTCATCGTACCCACCTGCTCTCCGCACTATTGTGCCTAGAGGGAATAATGCTATCTCTGTTTATTGCGCTAGCCCTGTGAACACTGCAGTTTGAATCAACAAGCTTTTCTACAGCCCCAATGCTTCTCCTGGCCTTCTCCGCTTGCGAGGCAAGCACCGGCCTTGCACTCTTGGTAGCCACAGCCCGGACCCATGGCACCGACCGCTTACATAACCTTAACCTACTACAATGCTAAAAGTACTGATTCCTACCATTATAATATTCCCGACAATCTGACTCACTTCTCCTAAGTGACTGTGAACAACTACAACCACGCACGGCCTCTTAATCGCCATTGCCAGCCTCACATGACTCAAATGAACATCCGAAACCGGGTGGATGATATCTGGACCATACTTGGCTACAGATCCTCTATCTACTCCTCTCTTGGTCTTAACGTGCTGACTTCTGCCCTTAATAATCTTGGCCAGCCAAAATCACATTAACCCCGAGCCGATCTCCCGGCAGCGCCTTTACATCTCGCTCCTTACCTCATTGCAGGCTTTCCTAATCATAGCCTTCGGCGCAACAGAGATTATTATATTCTATGTAATATTTGAAGCCACCCTTATTCCAACCCTCATTATTATCACCCGCTGAGGTAATCAAGCTGAGCGCCTTAGCGCGGGCACCTATTTTCTATTTTACACCTTAGCGGGGTCACTACCACTTTTAGTAGCTCTACTTATGCTCCAACAATCCGCGGGGACTCTGTCCCTTTTTATTATACAATATGCCCAACCCCTATTGTTAGATACTTGAGGCCACAAAATCTGATGAGCCGGCTGCCTAGTCGCCTTTTTAGTAAAACTGCCCTTATACGGAGTCCATCTTTGACTACCGAAGGCACACGTTGAAGCTCCCGTTGCGGGATCTATGGTACTAGCAGCAATTCTGCTCAAACTTGGAGGATACGGCATAATGCGGATGATAATCATATTAGACCCGCTGTCCAAAGAGCTGATTTACCCATTCATTATTCTCGCGCTATGGGGCATTGTTATAACAGGCTCTATTTGCCTGCGGCAGACAGACCTCAAATCACTGATTGCCTACTCCTCTGTCAGCCACATGGGCCTTGTAGCAGGAGGTATCCTAATTCAAACCCCCTGGGGATTCTCAGGGGCAATTATCCTAATAGTTGCCCACGGATTAGTATCCTCTATGCTATTCTGCTTGGCTAATACAGCCTATGAACGAACTCACAGCCGAACCATAGTCCTCGCCCGGGGGTTGCAAGTAATTTTTCCCTTAACAGCAGTCTGGTGGTTTATTGCTAACCTAGCTAATTTAGCACTCCCTCCACTTCCCAACCTCATAGGAGAACTTATGATTATTACGACCCTCTTTAACTGGTCCCCCTGGACCATTGCCCTTACCGGACTAGGAACATTGATCACCGCCAGTTATTCCCTTTACATATTCTTGATGACTCAGCGCGGGCCGACACCAAACCACCTCGTAAAACTTCCACCATTTCACACCCGAGAACATCTACTAATAGCACTTCACCTTATTCCGGTGCTCCTGCTTGTAGCAAAGCCAGAACTTATCTGAGGGTGATGTTACTAGTAAGTATAGTTTAACCAAAATATCAGATTGTGATTCTGAAGATAGGGGCTAAAACCCCCTTACTCACCGAGGAAGGATAGAAATCAATAAGTGCTGCTAATACTTATGCCCCGAGGTTAAAATCCTCGGCTTCTTTATGCTTCTAAAGGATAACAGTTCATCCGTTGGTCTTAGGAACCAAAAACTCTTGGTGCAAGTCCAAGTGGAAGCTATGTCCTCAACAGCATTAACCACATCAGCCTCATTCGCCCTAATCCTTACAATTCTTGGTCTTCCCCTGCTCACAACGCTAAGCCCTAAGCCCCGCCAACCGGAATGAGCGGCTGTACACGTCAAAGCTGCCATCACCGCTGCGTTTTTCGTCAGTCTCTTCCCACTTATGATGTTCTTGGACCAAGGGGCAGAGAACATTACCACAAACTGACAATGGATAAACACACAACTCTTTGACGTCAATATTAGCTTTAAGTTCGACCACTACTCTCTTATTTTTACCCCTATCGCCCTCTTCGTAACCTGGTCTATTCTAGAATTTGCACTCTGATATATGCACGCTGATCCTAACATTAATCGATTCTTCAAGTACTTGCTACTATTCTTAGTGGCAATAATTATCTTAGTTACGGCTAACAATATATTCCAACTATTTATCGGCTGGGAGGGAGTTGGCATTATATCTTTTCTACTCATCGGATGGTGACACGGGCGAGCAGACGCCAATACGGCGGGCCTCCAAGCAGTGATTTACAACCGTGTTGGTGACATTGGACTAATCTTTACCATAGCCTGATTCGCAATAAACTTGAACTCCTGAGAGATTCAACAAATTTTCTATTTGTCGAAGAGCTTCGACATAACAGTCCCCCTTATCGGACTCGTGCTCGCAGCAGCAGGGAAGTCGGCCCAATTTGGCCTTCATCCATGACTTCCGTCGGCCATAGAGGGCCCGACGCCAGTATCCGCGCTACTTCACTCCAGTACTATAGTAGTTGCTGGCATCTTCTTACTAATTCGCCTTCACCCACTTATGGAAAATAACGAACTAGTTCTGACGCTCTGCATGTGCCTTGGAGCACTAACCACCTTATACACAGCCACCTGCGCCCTCACACAAAACGATATTAAAAAAATTGTCGCCTTCTCAACATCCAGCCAACTGGGACTAATGATAGTTGCAATCGGATTAAACCAGCCACAATTAGCATTCCTTCATATTTGCACACACGCGTTTTTTAAAGCCATGCTCTTCCTCTGCTCAGGGTCTATTATTCACAGCTTCAACGATGAACAAGATATCCGGAAGATGGGAGGTCTTCACAAGCTTATGCCTACGACCTCCGCCTGCCTAATAGTTGGAAGTCTAGCGTTAACGGGTACTCCATTCCTTGCTGGCTTCTTCTCAAAAGATGCTATCATTGAAGCATTAAACACTTCCCACCTAAACGCCTGCGCCCTAGCTCTAACATTAATTGCTACCTCTTTCACCGCAGTTTACAGCTTCCGACTTGTATATTTTGTTACTATAGGAACCCCACGATTTCTCCCACTATCTCCCATTAGCGAGGATGCCAAATCAGCTATTGACCCTATCAAGCGACTTGCTTGAGGAAGTATTATCGCGGGACTTGTTATCACGTACAATTTCCTGCCTTTGAAAACACCTGTTATCACCATGCCCGCCACCCTAAAGATAGCAGCCCTTATCGTCTCTATCATCGGACTTCTTGTAGCCATAGAACTCGCAGCCAACACCAACAACCCCATTAAAACCTCATACAAGGCCTCCGCGCACCACTTTTCGAACATGCTAGGCTACTTCCCTGCATTAATGCACCGACTCTCCCCGAAAGCCAGCCTGGTCACTGGATTATCCGCTGCTAATAAGCTTGACCAAATGTGGTATCAAGCCGCAGGCCCAAAAGGACTGGCACTTACCCAAATACTGTTGGCCAAAATAATAAACGATATTTCACGGGGAACAATTAAGAAGTATTTAACCATTTTCCTTTTAACCATAACCCTAGCAGTTGTCCTAGTGATGATCTAAACCGCCCGGAGTGTCCCTCGACTCAGGCCCCGAGTTAACTCTAACACTACAAGCAGAGTCAGCAGCAGCACCCAAGCACAAATGACTAACATGCCCCCGCCAAAGGAGTACATTATGGCCACCCCCCCAACATCCCCCCGCAACATAGAAAATTCTTTCAACCCATCAGCAACCACCCATGAACCTTCGTACCACCCTCCTCAAAACAACCCGCCTGCCACTAAAACACCCACCAAGTAGACAAATACATACCCTATAACCGAACGACTTCCTCAAGCCTCTGGGAAAGGCTCAGCAGCCAGGGCTGCCGAATAAGCAAACACTACGAGCATTCCCCCCAAGTAAATTAAAAAGAGAACTAAAGACAGGAATGACCCCCCACTGCCGAGCAACACCCCACACCCTACCCCTGCTGCCACCACCAGCCCTAAGGCAGCAAAGTAAGGTGTAGGATTAGACGCGACGGCGATCAATCCGACAATCAAGGCTATCAACAATAAGGACACGAAATAGGTCATAATTCCAGCTCAGACTTTAACCGAGACCAGTGACTTGAAGAAACACCGTTGTGATTCAACTACAGGAACTAATAATGGCAAGCCTACGAAAAACCCACCCACTAATAAAGATTGCTAACGATGCATTGGTTGACCTTCCAACGCCCTCTAACATCTCAGCAATATGAAACTTCGGATCTCTCTTAGGCTTATGCCTAATTACTCAAATCCTGACGGGATTATTTTTAGCCATGCACTACACCTCTGATATCTCAACCGCATTCTCGTCAGTAACACATATTTGTCGAGACGTTAATTACGGCTGACTCATTCGGAACATACACGCCAACGGCGCATCCTTCTTCTTTATTTGTATTTATATGCACATTGCCCGTGGACTATACTACGGATCTTACCTTTATAAAGAAACCTGAAATATTGGGGTCGTTCTCCTTCTCCTAGTTATAATGACGGCCTTTGTCGGCTACGTCCTCCCATGAGGACAAATATCTTTTTGAGGGGCCACCGTGATCACGAATCTACTCTCAGCAGTCCCTTACATAGGAGACACCCTTGTCCAGTGGATTTGAGGTGGTTTTTCAGTAGATAACGCAACGTTGACACGATTCTTCGCCTTTCACTTCCTATTTCCTTTTGTAATCGCAGGGGCAACCGTTCTACACCTACTATTCTTGCACGAGACGGGTTCGAACAATCCGGCCGGCCTAAACTCCGACGCGGATAAAATCTCCTTCCACCCGTACTTCTCCTACAAGGATCTCTTAGGCTTTGTATTAATATTACTAGCACTTACATCCCTAACATTATTTTCTCCAACACTACTTGGTGACCCAGAGAACTTCACCCCAGCAAACCCCCTGGTCACTCCCCCACATATTCAGCCGGAGTGGTATTTTCTGTTCGCCTACGCCATTCTCCGGTCCATCCCAAACAAACTAGGGGGCGTACTAGCCCTACTCTTTAGCATCTTGGTTCTTCTCGTGGTACCCATCCTGCACACTTCTAAGCAGCGAGGACTAACCTTCCGCCCAGTAACCCAGTTTTTATTCTGAACCTTAGTAGCAGATATGATTATCTTAACCTGAATTGGAGGGATACCCGTAGAACATCCGTACATCATTATTGGCCAGATCGCCTCCATTCTATACTTCGCACTCTTCCTCGTTCTCGCCCCGCTTGCAGGGTGGGCCGAGAATAAAGCACTGAAATGAGCTTGCCCTAGTAGCTTAATCTGAAAGCATCGGTCTTGTAATCCGAAGATCGAGGGTTAGACCCCCTCCTAGCGCCCAGAAGAGGGAGATTTTAACTCCCACCCCTGACTCCCAAAGCCAGGATTCTAAGTTTAACTATCTTCTGATAGCAACTTATATCAGTCAGTACGTATGTAATACATACGTGTAGTACTAATATATGGTCTAACACGCCACATAACATTATGCATAATGTTGTGTGTTGTGTTAGGACATATATATGTATTATCACCATTCATTTATTTTAACCTAAAAGCAAGTACTATCGTCCAAGACGTACATAGACCAAATCGTTAAAACTCAAAAATAATTTATTTATACCTGGGAACTATATTAATCCCCTACATATGGCACTCACAATTTTCCTTGCCGGTATCAACTATGATTTATCATAACCATCTTAATGTAGTAAGAGACCACCAACCGGTACATCAAAGGCATATCATGCTTGATAGAATCAGGGACACAATATGTAGGTATGGTATAATATGAACTATTCCTTGTATCTGGTTTCTATCTCAGGTACATGGCTTTAAGACTCCACATTCATACATTACACTGGCATCCGGTTAATGGTGTAATTACATACTCCTCGTTACCCAACATGCCGGGCGTTCTTTTATATGCATAGGGGTTCTCTTTTTGGTTTCCTTTCACTTTACATCTCAGAGTGCAGGCACAAGTAACATCTCAAGGTGGTATATTTCCTTGCACGAGTTAAAGTAGGTTCATTATTAAATGACATAACTGAAGAATTACATTATACTCTATCAAGTGCATAACATATTCATCCTTTCTTCAACTTACTCTGATATATACGCCCCCTTCTTCGGTTTTCACGCGACAAACCCCCCTACCCCCTTACGCTCAGCAAATCCTGTTATCCTTGTCAAACCCCGAAACCAAGGAAGGTTCGAGAACGTGCGAGCTAACAAGTTGAGATATCGATTAGCCATCCGCATTATATATATATACATGCGCATCATTAACCCATATCTAAAAAAACGCCCCAAAAATAACCTAAAAAACTCGGTTGGCTCCGAACCAAATTTTTTAATGCTAAAAAATCCAACATATTTATAGC